TTTGAATCGAAAAGAATATGAAAGAAAAACACCAAGCGATAAAACTCTTTTTTTATTTTTTTAGTAATATTTTATACAATTTTTACATATCGTTCACCTATACCTATTCTTTTTTTTTATAAAAAAATATTATTTAAAAAGAAAATAAATCTATAATGAATTAGGAAAACGTATATTTATTTTGAACAATAGATGTCTTTCACATCCAGCTATACCAATGAGTAATCTCTTAATTTTCATTTAAATGGCAGTTCCAAAAAAACGTACTTCTGTATCAAAAAAGCATATTCGAAAAAATGTTTGGAAAAGGAAGGGGTATTATGCATCGTTAAAAGCGTTTTCCTTAGGGAAATCTCTTTCTACCGGGAATTCAAAAAGTTTTTTTATGCGACAAACTAATAAAATAAAAAGTAAAACGTTGAAATAATCTGAATCGGGCTGACTCGAAAAATTGACTGATTTCATTTCAAAAATAAAATTATCGATTTCCATTCCCTATCGGAGTTAATCAATATAAAATGGAATTCTCGCCGCTTTGAGAATCTAGAATATATAAAAAACTCTTTTGTTTACCTTACAAAATTCGAAAAAAAGAATACTTTCTTTTTATTAAAAAAAAACACAAGATACTCGATTTTTTTTTAGTATATCTTTTCATTTTCAAGGTGGGGAGTATTATTTTCCCCATCAACCTATTTCTTCCAATAATATAAGTTTTTATTTATTCTATTTATTTACTTTCTCTATATCTATATAATATAGAAGAGCGAATATCTTTTGTTACTAAAATAATGGAAACTTAAATAATAAACCCTTTTGTGTAACTTTCTTACTTTTCGATTTCCTCGAAATTCCTATATAGACCACCCTATATCTCTTGTGATGAATCCATTCAAAAATACTTATTGAAATTATTTTGGATAAATAATGTGTCAATAGTGAATGATTCAAAATGGATTTTTTTTATTAATATTCATTGATAAACTGCATTTTTTGTTTTCGATTTTTGAGATCAACTCAATTTTGAAATAGTTCATTAAAACAAAAATTTGAGTTCTCTCCCTTAATTGAATTGATAGTAGGATTTTAAAATTTTGCAAGAATTCAAGTTGAAGAGAGTATAAAATAAGATGCACGAAATCAAAATGAAGACTCTAAACTAAAATAATGAACCTTCAAATACCTATGTTGAAGAAATTTTTATTCATCAATTTTGATCTTTCCTAAAAAAATATTGCAACCAATCGAATTCTTAAATCTAGACGATTGCTTATTCATAGACTATTATGAGTTCAAGATAAGCCGCTATGGTGAAATTGGTAGACACGCTGCTCTTAGGAAGCAGTGCTAGAGCATCTCGGTTCGAGTCCGAGTGGCGGCATGTCATTTCCTAAAAAAAGTAAATATATCCTATAATGAATCCAACTCTCCATATAGATTTTCTAATTAAAGGACTCCTACAATCTTATGATATTTTCAACCTTAGAGCATATATTAACTCATATTTCTTTTTCGCTCGTTTCAATTGTACTTACAATTTATTTGATAACCTTTTTCGTCGATGAAATCGTAAAACTATATGATTCATCCGAAAAGGGCATGATAATTAATTTGTTCTCTATAACAGGATTATTAGTTACTCGTTGGATTTATTCGGAACATTTTCCACTAAGTGATTTATATGAATCATTAATTTTCCTTTCATGGAGTTTTTCCCTTATTCATATAGTTCCATATTTCAAAAAAAATAAAAATATTCTAAGCACAATAATTGGCCCAAGTGCTGTTTTTACCCAAGGCTTTGCTACTTCAGGTCTTTTAACTGAAATACACAAATCTACAATATTAGTACCAGCTCTTCAATCTGAGTGGTTAATAATGCACGTAAGTACGATGATATTAGGCTACGCTGCCCTTTTATGTGGATCATTATTATCAGTATCACTTATAGTCATTACAGTTAGAAAAAAGAAAAAGTTTTTTGCTACGAGTAATCGTTTTTTAAATTTCAATGGTTCCTTTTTCTTTGGTGAAATCGAATACATGAACGAACGAAGTAATATTTTCAAAAATACTTCTCTTTTTAATTATTACAGGTCTCAGTTGATTCAACAATTGGATTATTGGAGTTATCGGGTTATTAGTCTAGGATTTATCTTTTTAACCATAGGAATTCTTTCTGGAGCAGTATGGGCTAACGAAGCATGGGGATCTTATTGGAGTTGGGACCCAAAAGAAACTTGGGCTTTTATTACTTGGATCGTATTCGCGATTTATTTACATACTCGAACAAATCTAAAATTGCAGGGTACAAATTCAGCAATTGTGGCGTCTATTGGATTTCTTATAATTTGGATATGCTATTTTGGGATAAATCTATTAGGAATAGGACTACATAGTTATGGTTTATTTACATTAACATATAATTGAATTAAACACAATTTAAGGGATTATGATGAATAGGAATAGAAAAGTGGACAGCACATATCAGATAAAAAAAACTTTGTGTGAACAGGTGAGAACCCTGTGAATCACTACACTATTAAATTCACAGGGTTCTCACCTGTTCAAATTGATTTTACTTAACGTAAGAGAATAAAAAAACCTCTTTTTTTCATTGTACAACGAACATAAAAAATAATATTTTTTTTTCTTTTTTATTCATAAAAACTATCCATAAAAAGAATTAGATAGAATAACTTCAACCTTTTCAACTGATAGTGAAAGAACAAAATCAGGATACATACCAATACCTAGTACGGGTAAAAAAATAGAGATAAAAAGAAATAACTCTCGCGGTCCAGAATCAAAAAAATAAGAGGTTGGTACATTAAATATCTTGTATCCATAGAACATCTGGCGTAACATAGATAATAAATAAATAGGAGTTAATATGATTCCAATTGCCATTACAAAAGTAATTAGTAGTTTTGTCATTAAAAAATATTTTGGACTAGTAAGTAGTCCAAAAAATACTATTAATTCGGCAATAAAACCACTCATACCTGGTAATGCAAGGGAGGCCATCGAAAAGCTACTGAACATCGTGAATATTTTTGGCATTGGGATAGCTATTCCACCCATTTCGTCAAGATACACAAGACGTATTCTATCATAAGTAGTTCCGGCCAAGAAAAAGAGTGCAGCACCAATAAATCCATGAGAGATTATTTGTAAAAGGGCTCCGTTGAGCCCCATATCAGTGATAGAACCAATTCCTATAATTATGAAACCCATATGTGATACAGAGGAATAAGCTATTCTTTTTTTTAAATTCCGTTGACCCAGAGATGTTGAAGCTGCATAGATTATTTGCATTGCACCTACTATCATCAACCAAGGAGAAAATATAGAATGAGCATGAGGAAATAATTCCATATTGATTCGAACTAATCCATATGCTCCCATTTTTAATAAGATTCCGGCTAGAAGCATACAAGTACTATAATGTCCTTCTCCATGCGTATCTGGTAACCATGTATGTAGGGGTATGATTGGCAATTTGACAGCAAAAGCAATAAAAAATCCAATATAAAATAGTATTTCCAAGCCCACAGGATAGGGCTGATTAGCTAATATTTCAAAATTGAGTGTTGGTTCATTAGAACCATATAAACCGATACCCAGAACTCCCATTAAAAGAAAAACGGAACCACCCGCTGTATACAAAATAAATTTTGTAGCTGAGTACAGACGTTTTTTTCCTCCCCACATGGATACAAGTAGATAAACGGGAATTAATTCTAACTCCCACATCAGGAAAAAAAGTAAAAGGTCCCGAGAAGAAAATAATCCTATTTGACCACTGTACATTGCTAACATCAGAAAATGAAATAATCGAGAATCTCGAGTAACAGGCCGAGCCGCTAAAGTAGCTAAAGTCGTGATGAATCCCGTCAGTAAAATCGGTCCTATAGAAAGTCCATCTATTCCTAATCTCCAATGAAAATCAAAAAAAGCGATCCATTTGAAATCCTCCACTAGTTGGATTAATGGATCATCCAATTGAAAATGATAACAGAATGCATAAGTCGTTAGAAGAAGTTCTAAAATACATATACATATAGTATACCAACGTATTACTCGATTTCCTATATGTGGAATAAATAAAATTAATGAACCTGCTGATATTGGCAAAACTACAATTATTGTTAATAAAGGAAAATGATTCGTGGTAAAGACAAGATACATTTGGGCCAGAAAAATCCGTGCTCAAAATAAAATAAAAATAATTTGAGCACGGATTTTGTCGGTAAAAAAAGATGGATTCAAGGAGAGTTTTATGGAACGTATCAATAAGCTAGACCCATACTACGAGTTGTTTCTTGCGATAAATAAACTCGAACACTCAAGAAATCGGTCGGACAGGCAGATTCACATCGCTTACAACCAACACAGTCTTCGGTCCTTGGAGCAGAAGCGATTTGTTTAGCTTTACATCCGTCCCAGGGTATCATTTCTAATACATCAGTGGGGCACGCTCGAACACATTGAGTACATCCTATACATGTATCATAAATCTTTACTGAATGTGACATTGTATCTATACAGTTTTTAACATCATAAGATTTCGATCTAGTAAACTAACTTAGAAATGGATCCCATATTTAGATACCAGACGAATCAATGAGTGAGCAGAATCTATCTACTTCCGAATTGATTTAGGAGCTAGGGCCAAAATACTTTGATTTCTTCTTTTGTTGCAACCATGATCTTACTTTACCTATCAAACCTGTTAATTTGAATTAATTTATTACTATTCGAATTTTGATTTATATGATTAATACTATTTATTCAACAAATTTGATTGGTTACTACGAGTTGATTTTCTGTTACGATAAATTGATGAAACAATCGCGGGTCCAATAGCTGCTTCAGCGGCTGCAATGGCTATAACAAAAATTGAAAAAATGTCTCCTCTTAATTGACGATTATCAAAAATATCAGAAAATGTTACAAAATTTATATTAACTGAATTTAATATAAGTTCAAGACACATA